TTATTTGAAATTAATTGAATGAACAATTCATTCATAAAAATGAATATTTCTATGAGATTCCAGGTATTCTATAGTTCCTTCCGCGCCAATTGCCAATTCTTGGTCATTGAGATTCATGAGAGATTGGGATTAATATTTAGGGATAGATATTACCTCTCTTTTTCTCCTCTTTCAAATAAATTGAAATGATTGAAGTTTTTCTATTTGGAATCGTCTTAGGTCTAATTCCTATTACTTTGGCTGGATTATTCGTAACTGCATATTTACAATACAGACGCGGTGATCAGTTGGACCTTTGATTGAGTAACATCTTTTTTTTTTGATTGACCTCCTCCTTAATCTGCAGGGGGTCAAATTCAGGTTGCAGTTCAAGTTAGTGAAGTTGTTTTATTGTGATTCGACATTACAAGAACAGAATCACGCTCTGTAGGATTTGAACCTACGACATCGGGTTTTGGAGACCCACGTTCTACCGAACTGAACTAAGAGCGCTTTCTTATGACAGCAGATACGACTGTCAAGAAAAGGATTCTTTTTGTACACCCAATACATTTTGCATGCATTGCATATAGTATCATAAAATAAAAGATTATGTCCAATTTTCATCGATCTCAATTGACCCCTCGTTACTGGCCATAGTAAAAATAATAGGTAGGGATGACAGGATTTGAACCCGTGACATTTTGTACCCAAAACAAACGCGCTACCAAGCTGCGCTACATCCCTTTTAATTGTTGTACAGTGTCATTGTAGAGAATCCCTGTCTTGTTTTCCACATCGTTATTTCCTCTATCTATATACAATTTCTCTTGCCATTTCTTCTTTTTGGTCTCATATCTCATATAATAAAAGAATTATATACATATGAAACCTAACGTATAAAAGAATTAATATTTATCGGTAATGCTCAGGAAGAGGGGGTCATCTTTTTCTGTTTTAGGTACAAGTGGATCTCATCTACCGGATCATTGTACATATCCATTTTAGTTAGAGATTCCGCGTACAAATACAAGTGATCTTTAACTACATATGCATCTGATCATATATGTATTCCAATAAAGAAGGAGGATTTTCAATGCGAGATATAAAAACATATCTCTCCGTGGCACCTGTGCTAACTACTCTATGGTTTGGGTCTTTAGCAGGTCTATTGATAGAGATCAATCGTTTATTCCCAGATGCGTTGGTATTCCCCTTTTTTTCATTCTAGTTATTGATATGGGAATGGATGAATGAAGAAGATTAGAGATACAATAAATTCTCTGTGACCAACCCCCCCCCCCCCTTTTTTTTTCAGTTCTTTTAGGATAGGAAGGAAAGAGAAAGAATAAAAGTGGATTGAACCTCAGTCAAACTCGGGTTCAGGATAGAATTAATAGAGGTAGAACAGAAATAGAAATGGGGCTCTAGGGCAGGCTGTTCGAGATCATATAAGATAGTAAATGAAATGCTGGGATTAGGAATAATGAATAGTTAGAAATAATTGTATTACTTATGATTTTATTACTTTATTGATTGCATGATTGCAACGAAATCTTTCATAATTGTATTTCGAGTTAGCAACCTATTTTCTATTTATTTTTCGTTCCTTTCTTCTTCTTCGGTTCGGATCGAAAATAGAAGAATTGAGTGAATCCAAAGGAGGTTCATGGCCAAGGGTAAAGATGTCAGAGGAATAGTTATTTTGCAATGTACCAGTTGTGTCCGAAATGATTTTAATAAAGAATCGCGAGGCACTTCCAGATATATTACTCAAAAGAATCGACACAATACACCTAGTCGATTGGAATTGAGAAAATTCTGTCCTTATTGTTACAAGCATACGATTCATGGGGAGATAAAGAAATAGATCGAACGGAACACGTGTACCATCCTTCCAAGGAACAGGAAGAAATTATATATATATAAACAAATCAAGTCCTATTTCGGTCGGATCCGAAATGAATGAAGAAATAGGATTTTAGAGATAAGGAATAAACCATGGATAAATCCAAGCGACTCTTTCGTAAATCCAAGCGATCTTTTCGTAGGCGTTTGCCCCCAATTGGATCGGGGGATCGAATTGATTATAGAAACATGAGTTTAATTAGTCAATTTATTAGTGAACAGGGAAAAATATTATCTAGACGAGTGAATAGATTGACCTTGAAACAACAACGATTAATTACTATTGCTATAAAACAAGCTCGTATTTTATCTTCGTTACCTTTTCTTAATAATGAGAAACAATTTGAGAAAACCGAGTCGATCCCTAGAACTACTGGTCCTAGAACCAGAAATAAATAGGCCTACTCCTCAATTGAATCAAAACAACTCTAATTGGAATTCAAAATCAGATTGATTGATCTTTTGTTCGAAAAAGCCGAGAGATTTTATTGTTGCGTCGTAATAGAATAAAAAAAAGAATGGGAGAAGAAGAAATCTGTTTTTTTTTGAAACGTGTTCGTTCATTCCTACTACTTATCTTATCATATTAATTTCTACTCTACCTTCCCGGAGGTCATTCTCCGGGGAACTCCGTTTAAATCATTCCGGTGAATTCCTTCCAATCTCCTTATTTGATGATCTCATTGGAAATCATGTAAAGACAATTCCTATTTGATATAGCTATTTGTGCAGGTATTTTACGATTAAGAAGCAACTGCCTCTTGTACAGATCATGTATTAATCGACTATAACTATAGGATACCCTATTCTCACGAGTTACTGCATTTATCCGAGTGATCCACAAACGACGAAAATCTCTCTTTCGCCTGCCTCTATCCCGATGAGAGGACACCAAAGCTCTCATTTTCTGTTGAGTAGTAGTTCGAGTAAGTCTTGAATGGGCCCCTCGAAAGGTTGATGCAAATAAACGAATTTTTGTTCGACGTCTCCGAGCTATATATCCTCGTCTAACTCTGGTCATTGAATCAAATTAAACTTTGATGAATAACTAATCGATTTCTTTTCTTTCAGTCATTCTTTTCCCCTCTCCTGGTTTATTAATAACAAAACGGATTCTTCCGATGTATAAAATAAAAATTCCAATGGCTTTTGCTACTATGACCTTCCCAACCACGATTTTTTATTTCTTCCAGGCATTTATTTCACCTCAAAATAAGAAATTTTACCGATATTTGGTATAAAATAGGTATAAAATAAATAGGTAGTAAATGTAAATGGATAAATAAATAAATAGTGGCTTCCATCGTTTCTATGGTTACTTCTTAAACGGTGAGGCCCTCTCTATACACCGGAGCCCCTTCCCTCATTTAATCAATGTTATTGGTAACTTGTACAGTTCACACTCTTTGGCTCTACCCATGAATTGTCCAGTAATAGGTCTTTTCACAATGAGATCTATTCATACAGTGACGGCATTTAAGTATGAAGGTTGGCTAGGTAGCTGACCCTGTTAGTCCGTTCTTGCAAGAGTAGGAGCATAATCTTTCTGCTTCTTAAATACCATTTCCCCCGCTTAATGGATAACCATTTGCTACCAATGGAGAATTGCTTTTCATCTCAAATCGAGGTGATTGGATTTGCACCAATGGAAACCATAAATTCCATACACAATAGAGGTATATGATAGATCTTTATTTTTAGATAGTGAATGGAGTTCTTCCATTCTATCCCATTCATTGGTACTGGTCATTGAGACTGGAAAAATCGTCTCATTTGTTCTAGCTCATGATCTGAACGAGTCGCACATACACCCTAGTACATGTTCCTCGACGCTGAGGACATCCTCGAAGAGCTGGGGATTTCGTGACATTTCTGATTGGCTGTCTTGTGTTTCTAATAAGTTGTTTAATGGTTGGCATGCTGAATCGTATACAGAATGGGCTGGTTTAGATCGATCCTAACCGGATGATTATGAATTACTTCCATTTACTATTTTATTTTACTCGGGTAAGAAGATAAAAGATCAAATCACGGTTCATTCGAATTATGATTCGAAATGGAATCACGGATTTATGCGAAATCCCCGGTATTTTCGACCGCTACAAGATCAACAATGCCATGAGCTTGGGCTTCTGCTGCTGACATAAAAACATCTCTTTCCATGTCTTCGGATACAACCCATAAAGGATTGCCCGTTCTTTGTACATAAACCCTTGTGAGGATTTCGCGGAGTTTCAGTAGTTCTTCCGCTTCCAGGATAAATTCTCCTGTGGGTGCCTCATAAAAAGAACTAGCAGGTTGGTGGATCATAACCCTGATGATATAACATAATAAACGATTCCTCTATCTCGCATGATCGGGCGAAAGGAAGGGATAAAGAATAACAAACAAGAAGAAAAAGATAGAATTGAACAACCGTACAGGCATCTTTTGTGCATTGCATACGGCTCTGCAATGGAATTTCTTTTTCCCTTCCATCAAAGAAAGAGACAAATAGAATCCATCAGACCCAGATCGTTGAATGATCCATTTACCATCCTTCCTTTCGTAGGAGTCAAAAAATACTATGATGGTTCCGTTGCTTTATATATTTATCTCGTCTGAGATTCAGCAATCCCAAAGTTTCTTTTTGATCCGATCAAATAAGGAAAAAAGAATCTTTTTTTTTTTTTCATACTCTTTCATAACATAAATATCGGAAAGAGACTTCTGGTGTGGAAGCAAAAAGGTTTGTGACGCTGAAATGGAACCCCGATACATAAGATCAAATCGGAAATAACCTTTGTTTCATACTACTATCTCGATACATAATCTCATGTTATGAAAAAACGAGAATGGTTTGCTCATATCGAACTCGAAATGCCATGCTATTATTACTTATTATTTATATTCCATATGGCGAAGGCATAGTCTTCTTTTTCTCTCAAATAAAAAACTCATTGGCGCCAAGCGTGAGGGAATGCTAGACGTTTGGTAATTTCTCCTCCGACCAGGATGAAAGATCCCATTGAAGCGGCTAATCCCATGCATATTGTATGCACATCTGGTGGCACAAATTGCATAGTATCATAAATAGATATTCCTGGTATTACCCATCCGCCGGGAGAGTTTATAAACAAATAAAGATCCCTGGTATCATCCTCTATGCTGAGATATACCATGAGACCAACAAGTTGATTCGAGATCTCGCTATCAACCTCTTGGCCCAAAAAAAGTAATCTTTCTCGATAAAGTCGGTTGATTAGGACAAAATTGTATCCTTTAGGAACCGTACACGCACCTTTGGATGCATACGGTTCAAAAAATAAAAATTGCGAAACAAAAAAAGAATCAATGTGTCGATTCCAGCCCTTTTCTCTTTTCGTAGCAGGGTTTTTCCTAACGAAGGGGCTTTTTCTTCCATTTTTCAAGAAACATGAGTTTTGACTTGACTTGCTTCCCTAGAATTCACTGAACTTATCGAACTAACCTCTCATTGATGTATTGTTTCATCGAGATCCAAATCACGATGTAATTTTCTTGTTCCTGAATGGGCCTCTTCAATTCTTTTAGGTTTATGCTCTACTCCGGGTAAAGATCTGCCCGAATTCTATTTGCACATATAGGACAAATAATCTCAGTACCACTTCTTTTTGCTACGACTTCTTTTTTTTTTTTTTCAATTCGTTTCATGTCTTCCGCCCAATATATGATGTATTCATCATATTACTCCATTGATTGGCAGTATGAGATCACTCATATGGTATAAAGGAATCATTTATGATACGAGTGGTAATCATACATAGATTACCAATTTGGTATTTTCTGAACGGAGCCTGTATACTTCATTTTATTGGTCCAAGCCAACCATAAATTCTTCTAATTGATAATATGGATCCCCCAATAAATTGATCTAATTGCACTTCACGCTCCGAATTATTGATGGTTCAATCAATCTTTCTTGGGCGAAAGAGAGGATATCTCCATCGGGGGAGAGAACGGGGAAATCCCATATGACCCAATATGTCTCACAAGCCGCACTATACGTCAACCCAAACTGCATCTTCCTCTCCAGGACTCCGAAAAGGTACTTTTGGAACACCAATGGGCATTAAATTAAAGAAAAAGAGGTTAAGTACTATACTTCACTTTGATGTGGAAACGTAACAACGGGTTTATTGTCTTCATAATATTGCCGTTTATCGTATTTTATCAATAGATTCGAAGGTTCATGGAGGAAGACAGAATGAATAAAGAAAAATTCTTACGAATGGATCGTTTGAATGATGAACAAGTATCTATGCATTCGCTCACAAAAAATGGGACCAGCCCCCATTGCGTATTGGTACTTATTGGGTATAGAATAGATCTGCTTCTCTTTGTTCCTACGAACAGAATTGTTCAATTATTACCAACGGAACGGAATAAATATTAACCCTTGCTTCGGGATAATCCACTGAAAAGGTGAGGTCCATAGCATAGTCTTTTCCAATGCGATAAAGTTACATAGTGTCTATTTTTTCTTTGATAAAGGGGTATTTCCATGGGTTTACCTTGGTATCGTGTTCATACCGTCGTATTGAATGATCCCGGTCGGTTGCTTTCTGTCCATATAATGCATACAGCTCTAGTTTCTGGTTGGGCCGGTTCGATGGCTTTATACGAATTAGCAGTTTTTGATCCCTCTGACCCCGTTCTTGATCCAATGTGGAGACAAGGTATGTTCGTTATCCCTTTCATGACTCGTTTAGGAATAAACAATTCATGGGGTGGTTGGAGTATCACAGGAGGAACTATAACGAATCCGGGTATTTGGAGTTACGAAGGTGTGGCCGGGGCACATATTGTATTTTCTGGCTTGTGCTTCTTAGCAGCTATCTGGCATTGGGTGTATTGGGACCTAGAAATATTCTGTGATGAACGTACGGGAAAACCCTCTTTGGATTTGCCCAAGATCTTTGGAATTCATTTATTTCTCTCAGGGGTGGCTTGCTTTGGGTTTGGCGCATTTCATGTAACAGGCTTGTATGGTCCTGGAATATGGGTGTCCGATCCTTATGGCCTAACCGGAAAAGTACAATCTGTAAATCCAGCGTGGGGCGCGGAAGGTTTTGATCCTTTTGTTCCGGGAGGAATAGCCTCTCATCATATTGCAGCGGGGACATTGGGCATATTAGCGGGTCTATTCCATCTTAGTGTCCGCCCGCCCCAACGTCTATACAAAGGATTACGTATGGGCAATATTGAAACGGTCCTTTCCAGTAGTATCGCTGCTGTCTTTTTTGCAGCTTTCGTTGTTGCTGGAACTATGTGGTATGGTTCAGCAACTACCCCGATCGAATTATTTGGTCCCACTCGTTATCAGTGGGATCAGGGATACTTCCAGCAAGAAATATATCGAAGGGTTGGTGCCGGGCTAGCCGAAAATCTGAGTTTGTCGGAAGCTTGGTCTAAAATTCCCGAAAAATTGGCTTTTTATGATTACATCGGTAATAATCCGGCGAAAGGGGGATTATTCAGAGCAGGCTCAATGGATAACGGGGATGGAATAGCTGTTGGATGGTTAGGACACCCCATCTTTAGAGATAAAGAAGGGCATGAGCTTTTTGTACGTCGTATGCCTACTTTTTTTGAAACATTTCCAGTAGTTTTGGTAGACGGAGACGGAATTGTGAGAGCCGATGTTCCTTTTAGAAGGGCGGAATCAAAGTATAGTGTCGAACAGGTAGGTGTAACTGTTGAGTTCTATGGTGGCGAACTCAATGGAGTCAGTTATAGTGATCCCGCTACTGTGAAAAAATATGCTAGACGTGCCCAATTGGGTGAAATTTTTGAATTAGATCGTGCTACTTTGAAATCCGATGGTGTTTTTCGTAGCAGTCCAAGAGGTTGGTTCACTTTTGGACATGCTACGTTTGCTTTGCTCTTCTTTTTCGGACACATTTGGCATGGCGCTAGAACCTTGTTCAGAGATGTTTTTGCTGGTATTGACCCAGATTTGGATGCTCAAGTGGAATTTGGGGCATTCCAAAAACTTGGAGATCCAACTACAAAGAGACAAGTAGTCTGATACAACATTGCTCTGGTATCTTTCGCCTCTATTTTATTTTTTTTTTTGATTTGACATAAGGGATTGGAGAAATCTTGATTTTCATCATCGCCTTTTCTTTGACTCTTGCCCTTTCTTTATCTGGGAAATGATCCCAAATGAATAGGTGTGGAAGCTATAATTGTAAACCACGATCGAATCTATGGAAGCATTGGTTTATACATTCCTGTTAGTCTCGACTTTAGGGATCATTTTTTTCGCTATCTTTTTTCGAGAACCGCCTAAGGTTCCGACTAAAAAGATGAAATGATTTTTCATTATCTCAATTGAAGTAATGAGCCCCCCAATATGGGAGGTTCATTATTTCAACTAGTCCCCGTGTTCCTCGAATGGATCTCTTAGTTGTTGAGAGGGTTGCCCAAAAGCGGTATATAAGGCGTACCCAGTAAAGCTTACAAGTGAACCAGATATGGAGATGGCGACTAGGGTTGCTGTTTCCATTATTAGATAATTTCAAGACCACGATCGATCTACGCTACGATAAGATCGTTTATTTACAACGAAATAGTATACAAAGTCAACAGATCTCAACCAATGCAATAGGATTTATGGCTACACAAACCGTTGAGGGTAGTTCTAGATCTGGGCCAAGACGAACTATTACAGGGGATTTATTGAAACCGTTGAATTCGGAATATGGTAAAGTGGCTCCTGGATGGGGAACTACCCCCTTCATGGGTGTCGCAATGGCTCTATTTGCGATATTCCTATCTATTATTTTGGAGATTTATAATTCTTCCGTTTTACTGGATGGAATTTCAATGAGTTAGGTCCCATAAGAACCATGAAGTCCTAGCTTTTCAATCCAAAATGAATCACTTAGGACTCGGATTTCTAGGCCATTCTGGTAGTTCGACCGTGGAATTCCGTTGTTTCGGTATTTCCGGAATATGAGTGTGTGACTTGTTATAATTGATCCTATTGATAGTACAGAGAATAGGTCTGTCATCTCGATAGAGATGGTTCTACCTCGTCGGATATTCATTCTAGTATCCGGAGCACGGAATATATGGAATAGATCAAGAAATATTTGAACTATGATTCATACCTACTATTCAGATCTCGCAACCGGACTCCAACAAATTTTCAAACAACGAGTCATAAATCGAACGACTTTTCTTCCTTCAGAATTATGCTTATTTTGACCGAAGGACCAATGTTTCTATGGATTTTTAGTGATTCCATCCATTCATTGAATAAGTGATGATCAAATGGTTCTTACTCAGAGAACCTTTGGGCTTAGCTTGGGCGCTTTATTGAATCATCGTGGTTCTAGTATGAATCTGAGGTTTCAATCGATTCATAGGGTCTCCACAAGAGAATTCCTATCAATAGTAAACAAAACATATAGTAAATCCGTATTACGCACAAACAAAAACAACAAATCCAAAATAAAATAAATAGGGGAAGAGAAGATTCAAGAGGCCTATAACGATCAACATAAAGACGAATGAGCCAACTTGATATTTTGGCATTATCATCACAAAGAAGAGATTCCGGATTTTGGTTCCTTCGCTTCGTATCTTCAGGGACGATTGAATCAAGTGGCTAAGAAGTTTCAAACTTTCTATTCCATATCCGTTGCAACCACTATTTGGGTGTTTTTGCTTGAGCCGTACGAGATGAAATTCTCATATACGGTTCTCAGAGGGGGAGTCTCTTTGGTTTACCTATCTCAATAAAGTATATGATTGGTTCGAGGAGCGTCTCGAGATTCAGGCGATTGCAGATGATATAACTAGTAAATATGTTCCTCCTCATGTCAACATATTTTATTGTCTAGGAGGGATCACACTTACTTGTTTTTTAGTACAAGTAGCTACCGGTTTTGCTATGACTTTTTACTATCGTCCGACCGTTACAGAGGCTTTTGCCTCTGTTCAATACATAATGACTGAAGCCAACTTTGGTTGGTTAATCCGATCAGTTCATCGATGGTCAGCAAGTATGATGGTGCTAATGATGATCCTACACGTATTTCGTGTGTATCTCACAGGTGGATTTAAAAAACCTCGCGAATTGACT